CGGGTTCATGAATTATGGTCAACAAACAGTACGAGCTGCAAGGTACATTGGTCAAAGTTTCATGATTACCTTATCTCACGCGAATCGTTTACCTGTAACTATTCAATATCCTTATGAAAAATCGATCACATCAGAGCGTTTCCGCGGTCGAATCCACTTTGAATTTGATAAATGCATTGCTTGTGAAGTATGTGTTCGTGTATGCCCCATAGATCTACCCGTTGTTGATTGGAGATTGGAAACAGATATTAGAAAGAAACGATTGCTTAATTATAGTATTGATTTCGGAATCTGTATATTTTGTGGTAACTGCGTCGAGTATTGTCCAACAAACTGTTTATCAATGACTGAAGAATATGAACTTTCTACTTACAATCGTCACGAATTGAATTATAATCAAATTGCTTTGGGTCGGTTACCAATGTCAGTAATTGGAGATTACACAATTCGAACAATTATGAATTCGACTCAAATAAAAATAGCCACGGATAACCCCCTTGATTCAAGAACGATTACCAATTACTAAGATTCCGTTTTGATCTAAAGAAGCGAAGTTTCTTTCATTTTGGTTGGTTAGTAACTACAAAACATAACTATTGATTGGTGAGAATCACGACTTGATTTGAATTTAGAATAGATTCATATATCCGTGATGATTTCGAAATATCAAATTTCAACTACTCTTTCGGATACAAAAGCGGGATTGGTCCAATAACTGTATCTACATCAATCCACACCACATTAAGATTCAATTCAATTAGGCATATACAAGAAAAAAAAAAAAAAAAAGAAAGATAGGGTAACCTCTTTTTTCCTGGCCCGGTCAGTAAGGTCATGAAAATGAAATATTTCAACTTATTTATCTCTTATTTTACACATAATGGATTTACCTGGATCAATACATGATATTCTTTTAGTATTTCTAGGATCAGGTCTTATATTAGGAGGCCTAGGGGTGGTATTACTTACCAATCCAATTTATTCTGCCTTTTCATTAGGATTGGTTCTTGTTTGTATATCCTTATTCCATATTCCATCTAACTCCTATTTTGTAGCTGCTGCACAGCTCCTTATTTACGTGGGAGCCGTAAATGTCTTAATCGTATTTGCTGTGATGTTCATGAATGGTTCAGAATATTACAAGGATTTATATCTTTGGACAGTTGGAGATGGAGTTACTTCACTGGTTTGTACAAGTATTCTTTTTTCACTAATTACTACTATCTCAGATACGTCATGGTACGGGATTATTTGGACTACAAGATCAAACCAGATTATAGAGCAGGACCTGACAAGTAACGTTCAACAAATTGGAATTCATTTATCAACAGATTTTTATCTTCCATTTGAACTCATTTCTATAATTCTTTTAGTTGCTTTGATAGGTGCAATTGCTATGGCTCGTCAGTAATAAATACTTAGAATTAGAAATCCAAAATCAAATAAAATAAATAAGGCCGTGTTTTGTTCTGTGTTATTATTATGACATCAATTTCCCTTCAGTTCCATTTTGATATTCTATTGTTCATATATTAAATTGAATGGGTTTGAGTTCGATCCATTACTAATACCTTCCTTTTTTCCGTACTTGTTATATTCTAGTCAATCAAATCGGTTAAATTGTATTGTTGTTCATATTGAAATCAATCTCAATTGATGAGGAGTTGGTCAATGATGACCGAGCATGTACTTATTTTGAGTGCCTATTTATTTTCTATCGGTATTTATGGATTGATCACAAGCCGAAACATGGTTAGAGCACTTATGTGTCTTGAGCTTATACTGAATGCGGTTAATCTAAATCTCGTAACATTTTCTGATTTATTTGATAGTCGACAATTAAAAGGAGACATTTTCTCGATCTTTGTTATAGCTATTGCAGCCGCTGAAGCAGCTATTGGGCCAGCTATTGTTTCGTCGATCTATCGTAACAGAAAATCAACTCGTATCAATCAATCGAATTTGTTGAATAAATAGTCGTAATGATATAAATAAAGACAGATATATAGAATATTTACCAATTAGAATTAGCGTGTCGTGTATAACTCGTATGACCATGTTTGCTGAAACGTAATAAATCAAAGTATCTTGGACCTCTCTCATTCTCATGACCAGATCCAGAAGTAGATTGATTATTCAATTAAAAAAAAATTCTGGTAAACCACTGATTCGTCTGGTGTCTACAATATATGATTCAGTTACTACTGATTTTACCAGATCGAAAATTGATAACGTTCAAAAAATTGATAGATCCAATGTCACATTCAGTAAAGATTTATGATACATGTATAGGGTGTACTCAATGTGTACGAGCCTGCCCCACAGATGTATTGGAAATGATACCTTGGGACGGATGTAAAGCTAAGCAAATTGCTCCTGCTCCAAGAACAGAGGACTGTGTAGGTTGTAAGAGATGTGAATCTGCTTGTCCAACGGATTTCTTGAGTGTCCGGGTTTATTTATGGCATGAGACAACTCGTAGCATGGGTCTAGCTTATTG